AGAATATTACAAAGATTTTCATCTTTGGACTGTTGGGGATGGAATTACTTCAATGGTTTGTACAAGTCTTTTTATTTCACTAATGACTACTATTCCAGATACGTCTTGGCATGGAATCATTTGGACTACAAAATCAAATCAGATTCTAGAACAAGATTTGATAAGTAATAGTCAACAAATTGGAATTCATTTATCAACAGATTTTTTTCTTCCATTTGAACTCATTTCAATAATTCTTTTAGTCGCTTTAATAGGTGCAATTGCTATAGCTCGTCAATAAGAAATTTTTAAAACGAGTAATTAGAATCAACGGAAAAGGGATGTTATAATCTTTTAATTTGAATTCCTGTCTAAAAAATCGAATAGAAAGACTTTAGTTTTATATCGATCTATTACCAATCTATTCCTTTATTTTGTTTCATATTTGTGAGAATCGAATCGATTGAATTATTGTTCAGATTGAAATCAATCAAGATTGATAAGGAGTTGATTAATGATGTTTGAACATATACTTGTTTTGAGTGCCTATTTATTTTCTATTGGTATTTATGGATTGATCACAAGTCGAAATATGGTTAGAGCACTTATGTGTCTTGAACTTATATTAAATTCAATTAATATCAATTTTGTAACATTTTCTGATATTTTTGATAATCGTCAATTAAGAGGAGACATTTTCTCAATTTTTATTATAGCTATTGCAGCCGCTGAAGCAGCTATTGGACCGGCTATTGTTTCATCAATTTATCGTAACAAAAAATCAACTCGTATAAACCAATCAAATTTGTTAAATAAATAGTATCAATCATATAACTCAAAATTGGAATATTAATAAATTAATTTAAATCAACAGGTTTGATATCGGAAAGAAAGGTATAATCGTGGTTGCAAAAACATAATAAATCAAAGTATTTTGGCCCTCATTCATAAATCAATTTGGAAGTTGGTTGATTCTGATCACTCATTGATTCGTCTGGTATCTAACTAAAGGATTAATTCATAAGTTAGTTTACTCGACCGAAAATTTATGACCTTCAAAAATGTATAAATCCAATGTCACATTCAGTAAAGATTTATGATACATGTATAGGATGTACTCAATGTGTCCGAGCGTGCCCCACCGATGTATTAGAAATGATACCCTGGGACGGGTGTAAAGCTAAACAAATAGCTTCTGCGCCAAGGACCGAAGACTGTGTTGGTTGTAAGAGATGTGAATCCGCCTGCCCAACGGATTTCTTGAGTGTTCGGGTTTATTTATGGCATGAAACAACTCGCAGTATGGGTCTAGCTTATTGATACGTTCCATAAAACTCTATTTGAATTCATTTTACTTTTTTTACCGACAAAACCCGTGCTCAATTTTAAGTATTAAAAAAAAAAAATAAAATTGAGCACGGGTTTTCTGGCCCAAGTGTATCTTGTCTTTACCACGAACCACTTTCCTTGGTTAACAATAATTGTAGTTTTCCCCATATTTGCGGGTTCCTTAATTTTTTTTCTTCCGCATAGAGGCAATCGAGTAATCCGTTGGTATACTCTATGTATATGTATTCTAGAACTTCTTATAACGACTTATGCATTCTGCTATCATTTTCAATCGGATGATCCATTAGTCCAACTAGTGGAAGATTATAAATGGATCGATTTTTTTGATTTCCATTGGAGATTAGGAATAGATGGACTCTCTATAGGACCCATTTTACTGACGGGGTTCATCACTACTTTAGCCACTTTAGCGGCTTGGCCAGTTACTCGAGATTCTCGATTATTTCATTTCCTGATGTTAGCAATGTACAGCGGACAAATAGGATTATTTTCTTCTCGGGACCTTTTACTTTTTTTCCTCATGTGGGAGTTAGAACTAATTCCGGTTTATTTACTTGTATCTATGTGGGGAGGGAAAAAACGTCTGTACTCAGCTACAAAATTTATTTTATACACCGCAGGAGGTTCTGTTTTTCTTTTAATGGGAGTTCTGGGTATAGGTTTATATGGTTCGACTGAACCAACATTAAATTTTGAAATATTAGCCAACCAGTCCTACCCTGTGGCTTTGGAAATAATATTTTATATTGGATTTTTTATTGCTTTTGCTGTCAAATTGCCAATCATACCTCTGCATACATGGTTACCAGATACCCACGGAGAAGCACATTATAGTACTTGTATGCTTCTAGCCGGAATCTTATTAAAAATGGGAGCGTATGGGTTAGTTCGGATTAATATGGAATTATTCCCTCATGCTCATTCTATATTTTCTCCTTGGTTGATAATGGTAGGCGCAATGCAAATAATTTATGCAGCTTCAACATCTCTCGGTCAACGGAATTTAAAAAAAAGGATAGCCTATTCCTCTGTATCTCATATGGGTTTCATAATTATAGGAATTGGTTCTATCACCGATATGGGGCTCAACGGAGCCCTTTTACAAATAATCTCTCATGGATTTATTGGTGCTGCACTTTTTTTCTTGGCAGGAACAACTTATGATAGAACACGTCTTGTTTATCTTGACGAAATGGGCGGAATAGCTATCCCAATGCCAAAAATCTTCACAATGTTCAGTAGCTTTTCGATGGCCTCCCTTGCATTACCAGGTATGAGTGGTTTTGTTGCCGAATTAATAGTATTTTTTGGACTAATTACTAGTCAAAAATATCTTTTAATGACAAAACTCCTAATTACTTTTGTAATGGCAATTGGAATTATATTAACTCCTATATATTTATTATCTATCTTACGTCAGATGTTCTATGGATATAAGATATTTAATGTTCCAAATTTTGATTTTTTTGATTCTGGACCACGAGAGTTATTTATTTCAATCTCTATTTTTTTACCCGTACTAGGGATTGGTATGTACCCCGATTTCGTTCTTTCACTATCAGTTGAAAAGGTTGAAGTTATTTTATCTAATTCTTTTTATAGATAGTTTTTATTCATAAAAAATGTTTGTTCTACAATGACAAAAAGAAAGCTTTTTTCTCTCTTCCATTAAGTCAAAAATGGACTGTTGCGAACCCGGTGAATCAAATATGGTAGCGATTCGCCGAGTTCTCAACAGCTTATACAAAGTTTTTTTATCTGATATGTGCTGTACACTTTTCTATTCCTATTTGTATTGTAATAACCCCCTTTTCAATTCAATTAGATGTTAATGTAAATGAACCATAACTATGTAGTCCTATTCCTAATAGATTCACCCCAAAATAGCATATCCAAATTATAAGAAACCCAATAGACGCCACAATTGCTGAATTCGTACCTTTCCATTTTATATTTGTTCGAGTATGCAAATAAATCGCGAACACGATCCAAGTAATAAAAGCCCAAGTTTCTTTTGGGTCCCAACTCCAATAGGATCCCCACGCTTCGTTAGCCCAGACTGCTCCAGAAAGAATTCCTATGGTTAAAAAGATAAATCCTAGACTAATAACCCGATAACTCCAATAATCCAATTGTTGACTCAATTGCGACCTATAATAATTTCTTGGAGAAATATTTTGTAAAACATTACTTCGTTTATTCATGTATTCAATTTCACCAAAGAAAAATGATTCATTTAAATTATTACTCGTAGAAAAAAACTTTTTCTTTTTTCTAACTGTAATGACTAAAAGTGATACTGATAATAATGATCCACATAAAAGAGCCGCATAGCCTAATATCATCATACTTACGTGCATTATTAGCCACTCAGATTGAAGGGCGGGTACTAATATTGTGGATTCGTGTATTTCAGTTAAAAGACCTGAAGTAGCAAAGCCCTGGGTAAAAATAGCACTTGGACCAATTATGGTACTTAACATATTTTTATTTTTTTTGAAATACGGAACTATATGAATAATAGAAAAACTCCATGAAAGAAAGATTAAGGATTCATATAAATCACTTAGTGGAAAATGTCCCGAATAAATCCAACGAGTAATTAATAACCCCGTTATACATAAAAAAGTCATTAGCATGCCCTTTGCGGATGAATCATATAGCTTTACGACTTCATCGAAAAAAAAGGTTATCAAATAAATTGTAATTAGAATTACAACGACCGAAAAAGAAATATGAGTTAATATATGCTCTAAGGTTGAAAATATCATAAAAAGAGGAGTCCCTTAATTATAAAATTGAAATCGGGAATTAAATTTATTATAGGATCTATTTCCTTTTTTTAGGAGATGACATGCCGCCACTCGGACTCGAACCGAGATGCTCTAGCACTGCTTCCTAAGAGCAGCGTGTCTACCGATTTCACCATAGCGGCTTGTCTTGAACTCATAATAGCTTGTGAATAAGCAATCGTCTAGATTTAAGAATTCAATTGGTGAAATATTTATTCAAATTACTGAATAAAAATTCGTTCAAATAGGTATTTGAAGGTTCATTATTTTCGTTTTAGTTTAATGTCTTAGTTTTATTGTGTATTTTATTTATATTCTACTCCACTTGAACTCTTGTAAAAGAAAATAGTCCCACTATGAATTAAGGGATAGAACCACCAAAAAAACTTTTTTGGTTTAATGAACTGTTTAAAATTGATTTTATTTCAAAAAGTGAAACCAAAAAATCCATTTTTTCAATTCGGTAAGGTAAACGCAAGAATTAGTATTCTACATATTCGAAAAGCGGAATGGTTCCTATTTCCTATTGATTTTCGAAATGAGTTAATCAATAGGAAATGGAAATCAATAATTTGATTTTCGAAATGAGTCAAAAATTGACTCAGGCCGATTTTAATTATTCCAACGTGTTATGTTTTAGTTATTACTTATTTGTTTGTCGCACAAAAAAACTTTTTGAATTCCCAGTAGAAAGAGATTTTCCTAAGGAAACCGCTTTTAATGCTGCGCGATACCCCTTCCTTTTCCAAAAATTTTTACGAATACGCTTTTTTGATGCAGAAGTACGTTTTTTTGGAACTGCCATTTAAATAAAAATTAAGAGATTACTCATTGTTATAGCTGGATGTGAAAGACATTTATTGTTCAAAAAAATTTGCGCTTTTCTAATTCATTATGTATTTATTTTTTTACATAATATTTTTTTTTTAACTTAAAAGAATAGAAAGAATAGATAGGGTGGGTAAAAGATATAGGAAAATCACATAAAATAAAATAGTTCTAAAAATAGAAAAATAATAATATTTTTAGGAACTTGTAAAACTTGGGAAAAATATCCCTAATTTTATTTTCATTTTCAAATTCGAAGGAGACTGGTAATTAATCTCTTTCTCTCATATGATTTGACCAACTGTAACTTCTTGATTTGAATAATTTTCATATTTGAAGTATTTCCCCGAAACTACGAAAGAATTAAGTAAACAAAAACAAAATTAAAATTCTATTTAAGATTTAAGTTAGTGTATATCTTCATTTGAGGTAAAGTCTCGTGAATCGGAAACAATTAATATTAATTTAAGAATTAAAAAACTTTTTTTATGGAACAGACATATCAATATGCGTGGATTATACCTTTCGTTCCACTCCCAGTTCCTATGTTAATAGGAGTAGGACTTCTTCTTTTTCCGACAGCAACAAAAAATCTTCGCCGTATGTGGGCTTTTCCGAGTATTTTATTGTTAAGTATAGTCATGATTTTTTCAACTAATCTCTCTATTCAGCAAATAAATAGTAGTTCTATCTATCAATATGTATGGTCTTGGACCCTCGATAATGATTTTTCTTTAGAATTTGGCTACTTGATCGATCCACTTACTTCTATTATGTCAATGTTAATCACTACTGTTGGAATTATGGTTCTTATTTATAGTGATAATTATATGGCTCATGATCAAGGATACTTGAGATTTTTTGCTTATATGAGTTTTTTCAGTACTTCCATGTTGGGATTAGTTACTAGTTCGAATTTGATACAAATTTATATTTTCTGGGAATTGGTTGGAATGTGTTCTTATCTATTAATAGGGTTCTGGTTCACACGACCTCCTGCGGCAAATGCTTGTCAAAAGGCGTTTGTAACTAACCGTGTGGGGGATTTTGGTTTATTATTAGGAATTTTAGGTTTTTATTGGATAACAGGTAGTTTTGAATTTCGGGATTTATTCGAAATATTCAATAACTTAATTTATAATAATCAAGTGAATTCCACTTTTGTTACTTTATGTGCTGCTCTATTATTTGCCGGTGCAGTTGCTAAATCTGCACAATTTCCCCTTCATGTATGGTTACCTGATGCTATGGAGGGACCCACTCCTATTTCGGCTCTTATACATGCTGCTACTATGGTAGCAGCGGGGATTTTTCTTGTAGCTCGCCTTCTTCCTCTTTTCATAGTTATACCTTATATAATGAATTTCATTTCGTTGATAGGCATAATCACAGTATTATTAGGAGCTACTTTAGCTCTTGCTCAAAAAGACATTAAGAAGGGCTTAGCTTATTCAACAATGTCTCAATTGGGTTATATGATGTTAGCTCTAGGAATGGGGTCTTATCGAAGTGCTTTATTTCATTTAATTACCCATGCTTATTCTAAAGCATTATTATTTTTAGGGTCTGGATCTGTTATTCATTCAATGGAAACTGTTGTTGGCTATTCTCCGGATAAAAGTCAGAATATGGTTTTTATGGGTGGTTTAACAAAACACGTACCCATTACCAAAACCTCTTTTTTATTAGGTACACTTTCTCTTTGTGGTATTCCACCTCTTGCTTGTTTTTGGTCAAAAGATGAAATTCTGAATGATAGTTGGATGTATTCGCCTATTTTCGCAATAATAGCTTGGGCCACAGCAGGATTAACCGCCTTTTATATGTTTCGGATCTATTTACTTACTTTTGAGGGCCATTTAAACGTTCATTTTCAAAATTATCGTGGTAACCAAAATACCTCTTTCTATTCAATATCTTTGTGGGGTAAAGGATGCTCAAAAAGAATTAACAAAAAATTTCGTTTATTAAGAATGAAAAATAATGAAAGTTCTTTGTTTCGAAATGATAAAAATCTAAAAAAAGGCGATGGGGGACGTACTTTTATTAATATTGTTCATTTTGATAAAAAAAAACCTTTTTCCTATCCTTATGAATCGGACAATACTATGTTATTTCCTTTACTTGTATTAGTCCTATTTACTTTGTTTGTTGGATTTCTAGGAATTCCTTTTAATCAAGAAGGAAGAGATTTGGATATATTATCAAAGTGGTTAGCTCCATCCATTAACCTTTTACATCAAGAGTCAAAGGATTCCATGGATTGGTATGAATTTTTGAAAGATGCAACGTTTTCAGTTAGTATAGCTTCTTTCGGAATACTTCTAGCGTCTTTTTTATATAAACCCATTTATTCCTCTTTTAAAAACTTCTATTTAATTAATTCATTTGTTAAAATAGGTCCGAAGAGAAGTCGCTGGGACAAGATTATAAACGCCCTATATGATTGGTCATATAATCGTGCTTATATAGATGCTTTTTATACAACATCTTGTACTAGGGCGATAAGAGGGTTGGCTAAATTAACCGATTTTTTTGATAGACGGGTAAT